ATATATATTTTAATATTCTATTTTACTTAATGAAATGAAAAACAACAAAAGAAAGAATAAGTCTTATTATTCCTACAATACAAAAGAAAGAATAAGTCTTATTAGTCCTATATGTTATTAACATTCCTTTGATATTTCAAAGGACGTCTCTGTGTATTTTGCTTGTGCTTAATGTTTTTCGATTAGATTCGAAATCTTAGACTTAGAAGAACTTGTTCTAATTGGATTTATTGGATTGTTTCATCAACGATGTTGGATCAGAATTCCCTTTTGACTCTGCGCTAGGGATTCTACTATTATTAGTGAGTACTAAATTGAATAATTCCTTCATAGAGATCGAGGACATAATTTACATGGATATAGTAAGTCTTGCTTGGGCTGCTTTAATGGTAGTCTTTACCTTTTCTCTTTCACTCGTAGTATGGGGAAGAAGTGGACTTTAGAAGTCCTACTAATTCTAATTGAGTTTAGGAATTTTGGAATCAAACGGTATCCATTTTTTTATAGATCGTTCTGCAAAGCCTTTTTTTTTTTATTTATTTAACTATAACTATCCATTTGAAAATTGAAATCCAAAATTTCTTTATTTCGAAATTCTATTGGAGTAATGTATTCTATGAATAATAGAGGAACTCTTTCAATCAAACAAATATTTCAATTCTTTTCATGTTCGTATTACGAAATACGAAAGTAAAAGGAATACAAATGGTAGGGAGTTTATTCCAATAAAATGATTCATAAATTTTCTATTTTGACGAACCAACTCTTACCGCGGAACCTTTTTTACTTTTTTTCCGTCTTTACTGTTTAAAAAGAAAAGAAAAAATTTTGTTATTCCATTACTAGATACACATTTTTTATGGAAAACAACATAGTAGTTGTCCAATGAGATACTACACATAATAACATAATAAATAAAATATTAGCTTGGGCGAGTCGTATATTGCGTACTTACCCCTTAGTTTGATTAGTTTGATTATTTCTTTTTTTTATAACTTTTATTTATGCTGTGCTTTTTTTCATATCATGGTACACAAACGTTTAAAATGGGTGAGTTTTCCTAATCCTTTTCGAAATCCGAAGAAGTTCACATGGAATCCCTGGATTCTCTGTCAACTGCTCAATAAATTTCTTCTTCGTCGGAATGCTAACAAAAAGATTACTTGATTTTCTTTATATTATACCCTTTTTTCCTTCATTGATTTGATTTCATTGATTCTTTCTTTCAATGGATATCGGAATTCCTATTAAAAAGAATCTGAAATCTAGGAATTAGAATCGTAAGAGTTGTCTTTCGCTTATTTCAGATTAATTGGAATCAACACAAATTAAATAGTAAATAGAAAAAAATCAAATAGAAATAGATGAAGGATGAAGCAAAAAAATCAAATTGGAACATAACACTATGTACATTATATACATAATTGATATCTATATATATATGAAATAGGAAGATAAAAATGTCAATTGATATATATTAAATTAACCTGTATTTTCATACAGTAAACTTTATACAGTACAAGAAGAATATTCAATAGTATGGTAGAAATTTTTTTCTACCATACTATCGAGTATTTCATAGAATACTGCTCTCATAGAATACTGTTGATTCTAGTTCGCTTATTTCATCAAAATTGGAATCCTTTTCGTTTTTTTCTTCTCTTCAATCAATCATTGATAAGAACTAAAAAATAAAGTTTAAGTCAAATTAATCACTTTGACTTACGGTTTTTACGTATATTATAAGTAAAAAAGCAGTAGGAATTAAAATGAACAGTGCAGTAGCAATAAATGCGAGAATATTTACTTCCATAATTTCATCGTTTCATTTTTCTTTAATTCGCAATAACTCGGGATTTAATCCCATAGAGATGATAAATCTTTTGTCTGTAAATTCAATGGGATGAATTACATTTCGATGGAATCGGATCAATATCATGAATAACAATATCGGAACTATCAAATCGATTCATCGTCAATAATTGAATAGTATACCATAGGAAGATCTTTTATCCATACCGAATTCAAAAATTCAAAAGTGGATTTCTTATCCAATCAAAAATTCTTTGACTATATTTTTATTTATATTTTTCTTTTTTTCCACTCTTTATTTTCTAAAATCTATTGCCTTCCTTGTACAATCATCTGATGAAGTATCATTTAACTGCTTTTACATTTACCATTGTTTATAAACAAAACCAAACAATAGAAGAGAAATGAAAAAAAAAGAAGAGGGATCCCTATTGGGAATGAAATTCTACTATTTGTACTCCCTTTCACAGAAAAATGGAGAAATGCATTGATGTATTTTTTTTATTGGATTTGGATCCGTCGGGACTGACGGGGCTCGAACCCGCAGCTTCCGCCTTGACAGGGCGGTGCTCTGACCAATTGAACTACAATCCCAGGGAAATAACATGATAAAATCAAGTGTACAGTATACATATTCTTATGATTTCATTCAAATACTTTTGATTTTTATTTTAGATTCCAATTGTTG